TTTTAGATTAATTAGATATTATTTTAATTTTCGAATATTTTAATATTAAATAATTTCATATATTAAATAAAATAAATATAAGTATCTCGGATTCAATGAAAATTATTCAAAAAATATTTCTTGACATAGAAATATAGAAATCAAAAAAATATATATTATATATATGGAAAAAAATTGCGTCCAATAGGATTTGAACCTATACCAAAGGTTTAGAAGACCTATGTCCTATCCATTAGACAATGGACGCCTTTCATTCCTATTTGTTTTCGTATTTTTTACTTCGGATCTCTTGTTCGTAAAAAAAAAAAGAAATAGCGGATTGTATGTGAGCAAATTTCGGCAATTACGTATTCAATTCAATGATAGATTAAGATGAAATTATGAATTGAATTAAAAAAAAAAAAAGAGAAAGCGGGTAGCGGGAATCGAACCCGCATCGTTAGCTTGGAAGGCTAGGGGTTATAGTCGACGTCGATTCATCATTTTTAACGTCTCTAATTCAAAACCGAACATGAAACTTTTATTTCATTCGGCTCCTTTATGGTAGATGGATAATTTCCCCGATTTAAGACGTAACTGAAAAAAAAATTGACCCATAACATCTATGTCAGCCTTTACTGTCTGAATACATTTTAAACTACTCGCTTTCTAGATGATCCCTCTAGAAGAGGAGGATTCTAACACTCTTTCTAGTTACTTCGTTCTCTATTTCTATTTGAACGAATCCTGAGGAAAAGAATTTTCTTTCCACCGAGCTAAACAATATATCGATGTCTCTAGTAAACCAAAGCCATCGTTTAATAGCTATTTTGCTTCAATCTCCCCTCTATAATCTATAAACAAAAAACAAATCTAAAATTGAAGATTTAGTTACGATTAGAAAAAAGCTTTCTTCATCCATAGATCCTTTTACTCATTCAATTGGAAGTAGTGATCCAAAAAAAAATTATGTTTCGTAATTTCATAATCCAATTTTTCAATTGCTAATTGATCCTTGTATAAAATATAAAAAGCACGAGAATGTATATTCTTCCTCGAATCTGTCATTGAGAGGTAAAGAATTAAATCCTTTTAAGAAATAAAGTTTTTTTTCGGAATATGAAGAAAACCGAAGGACCCCTTAACTATGTAAGGGGTTATATAGAACGAATCACACTTTTACCACTAAACTATACCCGCTACAATGCGATTATTATCTATAAATGGATCTTTTGTCGAATCGGATGTAATCAATACAGGATCAGACAAGAATTATTAAAAATGAAGTGTTGACGTGTTTTGTTGGGTACTTAATGCGATTAAGAAAAGGGTGCTAAAAAAAAAAAAATAATCAAAAATAAGAAATGAGACTTGAATTCCCTATCATAGGAATAGAAAGAATCCTCCTTATAAGTTTAGATTTCTTATTGTTGTTGCTTCAATAACATTTTAAAATTCAGCTAATTATCTATGATTATGATTCAGTGGAACAAAAAAAGGCCCGGCTAGGTACTGACCCGGCCAGGCCATGGAAAAGCCCTTATCCGACAAAAATAACGAGGTATTCTTTTTTTTTTATCATAAAATAATTTTGCGAGCCCGTACTTTAGAGTTGGAATTGCTGATAAACGTGATATATATATAATTATATAATTATATAAATTATAGAACTTTTTTTTTAATTCTAATTTAATTAGAATTAAATAGAGATATTAATTAGACTAAACTATACTATCTTTTTAAGATATAAGTCGATTTAAATTTTAATAAGGATAAAGATATAATTTCAATCCTTACTTTACTTTATATGTAATGTAACATAGTTATTATCCGTTTTCAATTGGGAGAGATGGCTGAGTGGACTAAAGCGTCGGATTGCTAATCCGTTGTACGAGTTATTCGTACCGAGGGTTCGAATCCCTCTCTTTCCGTTTCCCCGGAAAGCTTGATATTTTAGTTATCTTTCGATCAAGTAAAAGTATTATTTGATGCTTATTCTTCACGTCCAGGATTACGTCCTGGATCATTAGATAAGAATCCGAAGATGAAGAGAGAAACAAAGAATATCACTACTGTGTAAACGAAGAGTTTGAGAGTAAGCATTACACAATCTCCAAGATCTTTTTTTTTTTTTTTTTGAGAATAGATTATCCATTTTTATATCACATATCATATTTTGACACCATGAAAGGAAGTACTTTTTTAATTTTTAGACAGGGTTTTTCTTTAGTAAAATTTTAATTTTATTTTGAAATACCCGCAATACCGAATTGTGGGGTATCCTATATAAGATCTTTGACGAGAAAAGAAAAAGGTCATAATGAAGAAATGGGGTGATTCAAGAATTTCAATGTTTCAACTAAAGGTTCATACTCTAAGACTTATATGATTTTATCAATTGTTATAATTTTTTTCTTGAATACTTGAATAAATAATTAAGTTTGCTAAGACAGTATTCAAAATTTCATCGAAAACTTACAGCAGCTTGCCAAACAAAGGCTAAAAGAAAAAACAGCAAAGGTATGACCGGCATAAAATCGACAATTGGATTTAAAAAAGAGTAGGCCTCGGGTAATTTGGCCAAGAAAAAACTACTCAAATAAAGGGCAGAGTTAAGACAGATACCGATCAAACTAAAAATATTAAGCATAACAAAGATTTTTTTCTTGGAGATAATTGTATTTTGATTGAGTTATTGATATCTTATTGATATAAGGCAAAAAATAATGAAGAAAGTAAAGTAGACCAAAAAATCCTTTCAACCCATTCAAAAGCCTTCAATTCTAAAAAGAGAATATAAGAAATCATACGTTTATAGTTTATACAATACAATATCTTAATAAAATTATATGTAATGATCAATCAAGTCCAGTTTAATTCTATATTATATATATCTACACGTAGCAAAATCCTATCAACAATATAGTGCATAGATATGTATTTGCATTGGAATTGACGAAAAACCAACACTCATATTAGTGTTTATTAGTGCAGAATTGAAATTTAAATGGGGCGTGGCCAAGTGGTAAGGCAACGGGTTTTGGTCCCGCTATTCGGAGGTTCGAATCCTTCCGTCCCAGAGCACCCATTATATCATATCCGTAAAACTCTTGCTTTTTTGAACAAGACTCTCTTTAAGATCTTTAATTTGAATTTAAGAGTGGAGTAGTGGCTATAATATGATTCTTGTTTATCATTTTGACTTATCTGATTCAGAGAAGAATATTGTTTTATCAAACTAAATTGCGTTCGAATGAGACAGAGATGTAACTTAATCTACTTAATCTAGTTGTTTTGTTATCTAGGTCAGATGGGAACATAGACCCCACACCACACTAGTTTGAATAAAAAAAGTTGGACAGATTATCATTGTATGCCTGTGCCCATCCCTCTGCTATTCCTATTGAAGTTAATTTCGGTACCCTATCCTATATATTTTCGTTTTAATATTTAATTGAAATACATATATCTATGTATCTGTCTGAATCTCATTAACAAACGATCAAGTAAATTACATATGTAACAGATCTGTTTTCTTTGCACCGAGTTTTTTGTCATTTTTTGTTTGGGTCTAAGAGTTCTATAAATTGTTGTAAAATTTGAGGCGAGGGATTATTCATACATTCTATATAAATTATATTTTTTTGGGGGGGTCTAGGAAGGTTACAGAAAACTTATGGAACCTCAAGTCAAATACAATGCATGGTATCATTCTATTTCCGTAACAACGGCCTTTTTTTGTATTTTGTGTTTGTGAAAAAAAAAACTTATGATCACTTAAATTGGAATCGTCAATTATTGAATATCCGGGATTAAATTACTTGCAGTGACCGTTCTTCCATTTATTTGCTACCTATGGGATTTAAAAATTAGTGCTGAGACGTTTTCAGAAACTAACTACCCATTCATATCTATTTCTATTATAGATATAGAAGGACAAAAGTACAGATTTCTTATTATTTAGCGATCGCACTAATGACTATTCATGATTCCATAATTGAATCAATTAAATACTAGTTCCAAACTAGAGGAATGTTATGGTAAAACTTCGTTTGAAACGATGTGGTAGAAAGCAACGTGCGACTTGAAGGACATGATCAGCTGTGGATGTAATAATCCACCATTTTATTACGAATAGAAGTGCTCTTGACTCGACATCCTTTGTTCTGCTCGACTAGAACCCATCAGTTTTTTCTTGGGTTGTAATGTAAAAAAGTAAAAAAGGGGTAATTATAGTTACATGATGGAGCTCGAGTAGAAAGTATTGGTTCATTTCTCAAGGGTAAGGGTCTAGGGTTAGTGTCAATTAATAAGTTTGAACAACTTCGTAAATATAGCTTCTATATAGAAATTGAGAAATTGAAAGGATTCAATTTTAGAAAGTTTCAAATCGAAATCTAAAAAAAAAGTCAAATTTTTTGGACTTGGTAAAACTTTTTCAATCAAAAGTGGAACACGCGTGAATCAACCGTTCTGATGATTCTTTGATAGAACGAAATCACAAAAAAGGTATGTTGCTGCCATTTTGATAAGGATTAAGGATCACCGAAGTAATGTCTAAACCCAATGATTCAAACAAAAGATAAAGGATCCTGGAACAAGGAAACACCATTTTTCATTGTCTCAACAACTAAATATGAAGAATAAAACAGATTATAAACGAGACAAGAAGGGGGCTAGAGACCACTCAAAAAATGAAATAGCTTAGGGATTGTGAGCTATTTGAGAGTTATCCCACTTGAGTTATGAGTACAATTTTTTGTTTTACATTTCTAAATGAAAAAAATTGAAATCTTTAATCATAGTCTAATTGATTTGATGATTTTATGGATCTATTTGACATTCTAATTTTATACATAGACATAATTTTCTCGAGCCGTACGAGGAGAAAACCTCTTATACGTTTCTAGGGGGGGTATTTTAATCTATCCCAATGAGCCGTCTATCGAATCGTTGCAATTGATGTTCGATCCCGAAGAGAGGGGAGAGATCTCCGGAAAGTTGGTTTTTATGATCCGATAAAGAATCAAACTTATTCAAATGTTCCTGCTATTCTATATTTCCTTGAAAAAGGCGCTCAACCTACAGGAACTGTTCATGATATTTCAAAGAAGGCGGAGGTTTTTAAGGAACTTCCCTTTAATCAAACAAAATGAAAATAAAGAGTATAAGCTTTTATCTACTTCTCTACTCCGCCTTTTCGTATTGTTCCCATAGAATCCCCTGTTCTAGTGGTATTGGTATATAACGACAAAAAGCGAAGGGGGATATTCCCAAAATCGAGGGACTAGATGAAGAAATTGGATCTCGAAATCTAAAATTTTGACATTATCTGCAATCGACTGGTTTTCATTGGAACTCTACTAACAAATAATAATAACCACGGAATCAAACTTGCTTATTCGCTCAACTTATATTGATTGAAGAACTCGGATTTTTTTTTACTACTTTTTATTCCTTGATCTACTATCTACACCTTTTTGCATCTATGTAGTGCCAATCCAACACCAGTCCTTATAGTGAATATTTAAATTATTTCCATTTTTGTATTCTTTTCGTAACATTTATATTGACAACAGTGTATCGAACAAATATAATTTGATCGTGTATAAGTATAAATCGTTTCTTGCCATAGGTTCGGTTTTTTATTTTACTTCATTCAATTGATGGGTTCGTTGAATTCTCTGTGATACAATAATTTTTTATTGGAGTGAAAAAAAAAGAAAGGGAGGTTGATTCACTTGTACATTTATATCTATTCTAAATTCTAATTATATGCAAATTTAGTATATTTGCATCTGATCTCTTCATTTTTATGTTCAGTTCAAAAGCGATTTCATTTTGAGATTTCTTTTTGTATTCTTAGTTTAAAATAAAATGTTTTGATTGTGTAATGGCACTCAAATTTAGTTATATTTTTTTACTGTATTGACATTTACACATCCTATTGTTTTTAGATTTTTGGGTTGCTAACTCAACGGTAGAGTACTCGGCTTTTAAGTGCGGCTAGTATCGTTTACACATTTGGATGAAGCAAGGGATTCGTCCATACCATCGGTAGAGTTTGTAAGACCACGACTGATCCTGAAAGGGAATGAATGGAAAAAATAGCATGTCGTAGCAATAGATAATTCTGAGAATATTGCATTCTTACCGGATCGGTACAAAGACTTGTTTGAAGGCTTGGATCGGGGCGGAACAAAATGAATTAAAAGTTGGGTCGAGTGAATAAATGGATAGAGCCCTCTGGCTCTAATTATAGGGAAACAAAAAAGCAACCGGCTTCTGTTCTTAACTTTGAATGATTACCCGATCTAATTAGATAGACGTTAAAAATGGATTAGTGCCTGATGCGGGAACGGCTTCTCCTATGCCTATGAGTGGATTATCCTTTTTTTTATGAATCCTAACTATGTTGATATTCTCCATTTATGCATTGGAGAGGAATGTGTAAAAGAAGCAGTATATTGATAAAGATAATTCTTTCCAAAATCAAAAGAGCGATTGGGTTTTAAAAATAAAAGATTTCTAACCATCTTGTTATCCTATAACGAACATAAACCTATTAGATGAAAAAAAAAGAGGATGGAGAGTCCGTTGATGAGCTTACCTGTCTCCGAGGTATATATTATTTTATTATTATACTACCTTGTTTTGACCGTATCGCACTATGTATCATTTGATAATCCAAGAAGTATCTTATGCCTATCTTTGGTTCAAATCTAATTTCAAATGGGGGAATTTCAACGATATTTTGAACTCGATAAATTTTTGAAACAGGACTTACTATATCCGCTTATCTTTCAAGAGTATATTTATGCACTGGCTCATGATCATGTTTTAAATAGATTCATTTTGGTGGATAATTTTGGTTATGATAATAAATCCAGTTCACTAATGGTGAAACGTTTAATTACTCGAATGTCTCAACAGAATCCTTTGCTTATTTCTGCTAATGAGTCAAACCAAAACCTATTGTTGGGGCATAACAAAACTTTAGATTCGCAAATGATATCAGAGGGATTTGCAGTTATTGGGGAAATTCCCTTTTCCCTAAGATTAGTATCTTCCTTAGAAAGGAAAGAAGAAATAGGCAAATCTCAAAATTTACGATCAATTCATTCACTATTTCCGTTTTTAGAAGACAATTTTGTACATTTAAATTATGTGTCAGATATACTAATACCCTACCCCATCCATCTAGAAATCGTTGTTCAAACTCTTCGCTCCTGGTTGAAAGACGCCTCTTTTTTCCATTTATTACGCTTCCTTCTCTATGAGTATCAGAATTGGAATAGTCTTATTATTCCAACTCCAAAGAAATCAAGTTCCATTGTTTCAAAAAAGAATAAAAGATTATTCTTGTTTCTATATAATTCTTATGTATGTGAATACGAATCCATCTTCATTTTTCTTTGTAACCAATTTTATCATTTACGATCAACATCTTCTGAAACTCTTTTTGAACACCTTTTTTTCTATGGAAAAAGAAAAGCTCTTGTAGAAGTCGGTTCTAATGAT